ATGGGCTGATTAGTCATTAGTCCATCGAGATGTCCCATTTGAAGGGTTAGTAGGATTGGAATCTAGAGCTAACATGGCCCTGAAGTAAGAACCAGATGCCAGGTATAGTTTCAACATAGAAACCCCCACATTTCATGGGCCCGGAGCGAGAAGAGGTACACGTACTCGCAAGGGTTGCTGGTTTCTCGAGGCTTGGTGATCAAGCTCCCGGACTAAGTGAAATACATGCTTACAGACTATACACTCAGAACAAGCTTTTGAAATGTAGGTCCTCATGTAAGACCAAGCACAATATGTACATGCTTATATGCATGGGGCACGCCATTAATGCACGACGTACATAGGGGGGGAAAAAAAATGAAAGAAGGAGTACTCGAAAACATACTACGATGGTACAGTACATAGAATGATATATATGAAATAAATAGGGCATTGGGTGGAATAGTAGTATGTACCAGGGAATAGTTTAAATAGAACATCAGCTTTGGGTGCTGATAGCGGGGCTGTTGCTTCTTCCTTGAGTCTTGGGGAGGGTGAATATTCTCCGTTTTTGGTTTACAAGACCAAGGTAATTACTATACTACAAAGACTCTTCATTTTGAGAGGTTATTTTCAATAATTCCAGCGATGGGTATGAATACTAGGAAGATTATGAAATAGAGAATGGAGGCTAGTTGTCCGATAATGGTAAAGGGATGTTCTACTGGTTGTCCTCCAATTCATGTTAGTGTTAGTAGGTCTGCTACTAGGAGTCAAAATAGGCATTGGCTCAGAGGTCGGAATATCATTCCTCGTTGCTTGGATGTGTGTAAGAGGGGGATAATGGCTAGGATTAGGATAGAGAAGACTAGAGCTAGTACTCCTCCTAGTTTGTTGGGAATGGATCGTAGGATAGCGTAGGCAAATAGAAAGTACCATTCGGGTTTGATGTGGGGTGGGGTGCTCAATGGATTTGCGGGGATGTAGTTGTCAGGGTCTCCTAGTAAGTCGGGCGAGAATAGAACTAGGGTTGTTAGGGCTAGGGTAAGAAGTAGGGCGCCTAGGATGTCCTTAATTGTATAGTACGGGTGAAATGGGATTTTGTCTGAGTCAGATGGGATTCCAGAGGGATTGTTGGACCCTGTTTCGTGTAGGAATAATAGGTGGACCGCTGTTAGTGCCAAGATGATGAACGGAAGGATAAAGTGGAAGGCAAAGAATCGTGTTAGAGTTGCTTTGTCTACGGAAAAGCCCCCTCAGACTCATTCTACTAGGTCCGTTCCAATATAGGGGATGGCTGATAAGAGATTGGTAATGACAGTTGCTCCTCAGAAGGACATTTGGCCTCAGGGTAGGACGTATCCTATAAATGCGGTGGCTATAACTGTAAATAGGAGGATAATACCGATGTTTCATGTTTCTGAGAATAGGTACGAGCCATAGTACAGACCCCGTCCTACGTGCATGAATAGGCAGATAAAGAACATGGAGGCTCCGTTTGCATGTATATATCGGATAATTCATCCGTAGTGAACGTCTCGGCAGATATGAGTGATTGATGAAAAGGCTGTGGTTGTGTCTGATGTATAGTGTATGGCTAGAAATAGGCCTGTCATAATCTGTAGGATTAAGCATACTCCGAGGAGGGATCCGAAGTTTCATCACGCCGAGATGTTTGATGGTGCTGGGAGGTCAATAAGTGAGTTGTTAATGATTTTAGCTAATGGGTGGGTTTTTCGGATGTTGGTCATTAGGGTTCTTGTAGTTGAAGTACAACGGTGATTTTTCATGTCATTGGTCATGGTTAGATTCCATGTGAGAATAATGATAATGTATATCGTGTTTATTTTAAGTGTCGTCTTTGTGATGGGTTTTGTGGGGTTTTCTTCTAAGCCTTCTCCTATTTACGGAGGGTTGGTTTTAATTATCAGTGGGGGTGCTGGGTGTGGTATTGTATTAAATTTCGGAGGGTCTTTTTTAGGTTTGATGGTTTTTTTAATTTATTTAGGTGGGATGCTTGTGGTTTTTGGTTATACTACGGCTATGGCCACTGAACAGTATCCTGAGGTTTGGGTTTCTAATAAGGCTGTATTAGGCGCATTTATTGTGGGTCTGTTATCTGAGCTACTGATTGCCTGCTATGTCTTAAAAGACGATGAAGTTGAGGTTGTGTTTAAATTTAATGGGGTAGGAGATTGAGTAATTTATGACACGGGGGATTCAGGGTTTTTTAGTGAGGAAGCTATGGGGATTGCGGCTTTATATAGTTATGGGACCTGATTGGTTATTGTCACTGGGTGATCTCTTCTCATTGGTGTGTTAGTGATTATGGAGGTTACTCGTGGAAATTAAGTACGAAGAAGCTCAGGATTAATGTGATTATGAAAGAGAGGAAATATAGTTTAATTAGCCCTTTCTGGTTGGAGACTGTAATTGAGGATTTTATTTGGAAATAGGAGATAGATTTTGGTAATACACTTTCTAGTCAGGTTGAGTCTAATAATATAGATGCTATCTTTTGGCTTATTGATAAGCTCATTATTGGTAGGAGGCGGTGAATGATAGTAGGGAAATATCCTAGTTGATTAGAAAATTTGAATGGGTTTTGTGGATAATTAAATTTGAGGCCTTGTATGGTAGAATTGAGTTCTAGTGCTAGGATAAAGCCTAGTATAGTGACCGCAAGGGCTGTTGTTTTAAGATAATGGGGTATAGTTATTTGTGGGATGGTGGTGGGTGTAATGTTGTGGGAGATTAGATACCCTGCAAAAATGCTTCCTAGGAGTAGGCGTTTGATAGAATTGATTAGGAGGGGGTTATTCTCGTTAATAACAACGGCGGGGTTAAAGCGGGGTTGTCCTAGAAGTGCGAAGAATACGATTCGAGTACTGTAGGCAGCGGTTATGGATGTGGCAATGAGAGTTGTTAGTAGGGCTCAGGCGTTGGTATATGACGTGTTAGCGGTCTCGATAATTAGGTCTTTGGAGTAAAATCCTGTTAGGAAAGGCATGCCTGTAAGTGCCAGAGTTCCGATAATTAGTGCGGTAGTGGTAAATGGTAAGGCTTTGAATAGGCCTCCTATTTTTCGGATATCTTGTTCGTCATTTAGGCTGTGGATGATGGATCCGGAGCATATAAACAGCATGGCCTTAAAAAATGCGTGTGTACAGATGTGAAGAAATGCTAGATGAGGCTGGTTAATTCCGATTGTTACAATTATTAGTCCTAGTTGGCTTGAGGTGGAGAAGGCAATAATCTTTTTGATATCATTTTGAGTAAGAGCGCAGACTGCTGTGAATAGGGTTGTTATTGCTCCTAAGCATAGAGCAGCTGTCTGAATGGTCTTGTTGTGTTCTATCAAGGGGTGAAATCGGATTAGAAGAAATACTCCTGCTACTACTATTGTGCTAGAGTGGAGTAGGGCTGAAACGGGAGTAGGTCCTTCTATAGCTGATGGGAGTCATGGATGAAGGCCAAATTGGGCTGATTTTCCAGTGGCTGCTAGGAGTAGTCCTGCTAGTGGAATATTAAGATTATCATGTTCAATTGCAAAGATTTGTTGAAAGTCTCATGCATTTGCATTGAGTAAAAATCAGGCTATGGCTATGATAAAGCCTACGTCTCCGATGCGATTATATAAGACTGCTTGCAGGGCGGCTGTATTGGCGTCTGTTCGTCCGTATCATCATCCAATGAGGAGGAAAGATATGATTCCTACTCCCTCTCAGCCGATGAATAGCTGGAATAGATTATTTGCGGTTACTAAGATTATTATAGTAACAAGGAATATAAGTAGGTATTTGAAGAATTGGTTGATGTTGGGGTCAGTGTGTATATATCAAATGGAAAATTCTATGATTGATCATGTGACGAACAGGGCTACTGGCATGAAAATTATCGAGAAGTAGTCTAGCTTAAAGCTTAAAGTTAGTTTTAGGGTTTGAATAGTTATTCAATGTCAGTTTGAGATAATTACTTCTTGCCCTGAGTAAAGGAATATCATTATGGGGATAGTACTGATTATGAAAGCATAGGAAATTGTAGTTTTCACATATTGTGGGTAGAATTTGTTTTTGTGTGTTGAAGCGTTAGTAAGGATAATTGGTACTGTTAGTATGAGCAAGGTTGTGATAATAGAGGAAGTAAGCAGGTTAATTACTTTTATTTGGAGTTGCACCAATTTTTTGGTTCCTAAGACCAATGGATTACTTCTATCCTTTAAAAGTTGAAAAAGCCATGATTTTACGCATGGACACATGAGTTAGCAGTTCTTGTGTACTTTTTCGGTAAATAAAAAGACTTGGGCTTTTATTATTAGATTCACAATCTAACGTTTTTGTTAAACTATATTTACAGTAGATGGGTCCTAGAATTATTTTGGGATTGAGGGATAGTAGCAGAAGGGGTAGGAGGTGGAGAGCCATTAGTGCGTTTTCTCGTGTGAAGGATGGCTTGATGCTTTTGACATGGTCTGTGTATTTGCCTCGTTGTGTGGTGATTAGTATATAGAGTGAATAGAGGGCAGTAATAATGATGTTAGTTCCTATTAGAGTGATGGTAATATTAGATCATGAAAATGTAGCTACTATCACAAATAGCTCTCCGATGAGGTTGATGGTAGGAGGGAGTGCCAGATTAGTAAGACTTGCTAGTAATCATCAAGCTGCCATAAGTGGGAGAAGTGTTTGTAGGCCTCGTGCAAGGATTATAGTTCGGCTATGGACTCGTTCGTAGTTGGAGTTTGCAAGGCAGAATAGTATAGAGGATGTTAGCCCGTGGGCAATTATTAAGGCTGTTGCTCCTATATAGCTTCATGGAGTTTGGATCAATACTGCTACAATGACTAGGGCTATGTGACTAACAGAGGAGTAGGCAATTAGGGACTTTAAATCCGTTTGGCGCAGGCAAATAGAGCTTGTTATGATTATACCCCATAGCGAGAGTATTATGAAGGGATAGGCCATGAAGCTCGTTAGAGGGTGAAGTAGTGTTGTGATTCGCATTATGCCGTAGCCTCCTAGTTTTAGGAGCACGGCGGCAAGTACTATAGATCCTGCGATGGGAGCCTCTACGTGTGCTTTTGGCAATCATAAGTGGAGGCCATATAGAGGTATTTTTACTATGAATGCCATTATACACGCCAGTCACAGGAATATACTGGATCAGGAGTTTGGCAGAGGTTGGGCTCAGTATTGTATTACGAGAAAGTTTAGGGAGCCTAGATTATTTTGAGTGTGTAGTAGTGCAACTAGTAATGGTAAAGATCCTACTAGGGTGTAAAATAGAAAGTAAAGACCTGCGTTTAATCGTTCTGTTTGATTCCCCCATCGAGTGATAATAACTAGAGTAGGTATTAGGGTAGCTTCGAACAAGATATAAAATAGGATTAGCTCTATAGCGGAAAAGGTTATGATCAGGAATAGTTGTAGGAGGATTAGCATAGTAATATATAATTTTTTTCGGGTTAGAGTTTCCTTTGACAGGTGGAATTGACTTGCCATTAGTATCAAGGGCAGTAGTCACGTTGTAAGGGCTAGTAAGGGGGCTGATAGGGAGTCGGTAAAGAATAATAGTGAGAAGTTTAGGCTATTATCACTGAGCTGGTTGAGATATGTCAAGCTGATAAGACTAATGAGCAGGCTGTAGGCTGTTGTGTTAATCCAGATTATATTGGGTTTTGATGCTCATGTAAGGGGCACTAATATTATAGTGGGAAAAATAATTTTTAGCATTGTAAGAGGTTAAGGTTTTGTACGTAATCAGTTCCGTAGGTGTTGGAGACTATTACTAGTAGGGACAGTCCTAGTGCTGCTTCACAGGCAGCGAATACCAGTAGGATAATTGGAGCTATGTTGGCAAGTGTAAAATGGTTATTTAAAACTGTTACTGTTAGCATGACAAATAAAGATAATATTATACCCTCTAGGCAAAGTAGGGAGGACATTAGATGGGATCGGTAAATGAGTAGTCCTGTAAGGGATACGATGAAGGCTAAGAAAATGTTGACATAGACTACAGGCATTGATAATTATGTTATTAATCATAATCTAATGAGTCGAAATCATTTGTTTTGGTTTAAACTAATTATCATATTCGGCCCACTCTAAACCTTTTTCGGCTCACTCATAGGCCAGACTTACGGCTAATAAGGAGATAAGCAGCAGGGCTATGGTGAGTATTGTTATTAGGTTATCAGTTTGTGATGCTCAGGGAAGGGGGAGGAGTAGTGCAATTTCTAGATCAAATAGTAGGAATGTAATGGCTACTAGGAAAAATTTTATAGAAAAAGGGAGGCGTGCCGATCCTATGGGGTCGAATCCGCATTCATAAGGACTTGCTTTCTCTATGTAAATATTTGACTGTGGCAGTCAGAAGGCAATAAGAACGAGTAGGGAAGCTAGTAGTATGTTAGTAAATAGTGCTAGGATTAAGTTGATTACTTCTTTCTGGGTTGCGCCAGAGCTGATTGATTGGAAGTCAATTGTACTGATCGATACTAAAGAAGCAAGATCCTCATCAGTAGATGGAAACATATAGGAATAGTCACACGACATCTACGAAGTGTCAATACCATGCTGCTGCTTCAAAGCCAAAATGGTGACTTGATGTGAAATGGAAATGTAGTTGCCGTAGGAAGCAGATTGTAAGGAAAGTTGAGCCAATGATTACATGAAGTCCGTGAAACCCAGTCGCTATGAAAAAAGTTGAGCCATAGACTCCATCTGAAATAGTGAAGGATGCCTCATAGTACTCTGAGGCTTGTAGAAGTGTGAAGTACACGCCTAGAGAGATAGTAATAAATAGGGCTTGCAGCATATGTTTGCGGCTTCCCTCTATTAGACTATGGTGGGCTCAGGTAATGGACACTCCGGATGCAAGAAGCACTGAAGTGTTGAGGAGTGGTACTTCTAGCGGATTTAGGGGAGTAATACCTGTGGGTGGTCAGCATGCTCCTAGTTCGGGAGTGGGTGCTAGGCTTGAGTGGTAAAAAGCTCAGAAGAATCCTGCGAAGAAGAATACTTCTGATACGATAAATAGGACTATCCCGTACCGTAGCCCCTTTTGGACAACAGGGGTGTGATGGCCTTGAAAGGTGCTCTCTCGAATAATATCCCGCCACCATTGGTATATAGTAAGTATATTAGTTGTAAGGCCTAGTGATAACAAGAATATAGAGTTAAAGTGAAATCATATAATTAGTCCTGATGTTATTAGAAGGGCTGAAAGGGCCCCTGTCAGTGGTCATGGACTTGGGTTGACTATGTGATATGCGTGTGTTTGGTGAGTCATTAAGTGTTATCATGTAAGTATAGGCTTACTAGCAGAGTGAAGACGTAGGCCTGAATGAGGGCTACAGCGAACTCGAGAATAGTGAGTAGCACTAAAATAGTAAAGGTAATAAGGGCTGTAATGGTGCTGATGTTAATTAGAGCCAAAGTAGCTCCCCCAATTAAATGGATGAGCAAGTGGCCTGCAGTAATATTAGCGGTCAGTCGAACGGCTAAGGCCATGGGCTGGATGAACAGGCTAATTGTTTCAATAATTACGAGTATAGGGATTAGAGGAAAAGGTGTTCCTTGGGGTAGAAAGTGAGCCAGGGATGCTTTGGTCTTATATCGGAACCCGATAGCAACTGTACCTGCTCACAGGGGAATAGCCATTCCCAGGTTCATTGACAGCTGTGTGGTAGGTGTGAATGAGTGTGGTAATAGGCCTAGAAGATTAGTTGAGCCAATAAATAGGATTAATGATATTAACATTAGTGCTCAGGTTTGTCCTTTGTGATTATGGGTGGATAGTATTTGTTTTGATGTTAGTCGGACTAGTCACTGTTGAATAGATACCAAGCGGTTGTCGATTAGCCGACTGGGAGAAGGAAATAAAATGCTCGGAGACATGACAATTAGGACTACAACAGGAATCCCTATTATCGTTGGGGTAATAAAAGAGGTGAACAGATTTTCGTTCATTTTTCTTCTCAAGGTATAAGTTTCTTTGATAGTGAGAAAGATTTCGGTGTGGGGGTTTCAGGATACTTGTATTTTGAGACTTTTAGCTGGAACACAATAAATAGTGCTAGAACTATAGACAGGATTGTGACAGATCATGTTGATGTGTCTAGTTGTGGCATCTTCATTAAGGAGAAGTTTGCATTCTCAGTCTTTAACTTAAAAGGTTAATGCTATATTAGCTTCTTAATGATTCTATAGCATTGAGGCAGACCATTTTTCAAAGTAAGATAGTGGGACTAGCTCGAGGACAATAGGTATAAAACTGTGGTTGGAGCCACAAATTTCTGAGCATTGGCCGTAGTATAATCCTGGTCGCATGGCTATGAGAGTTGTTTGATTCAGCCGTCCTGGGATTGCATCAGTTTTTAATCCCAGAGATGGCACAGCTCATGAGTGTAAGACATCTTCTGACGAGATCAGGATACGGATTGTTATTTCTACAGGCAGTACTACTCGATTGTCCACTTCTAATAACCGCAGCTCCCCAGGCTTTAGTTCTTGTGTTGGAGTCATATAAGAGTCAAAGCCTAGATCTTCATAATCTGTATACTCATAGCTTCAGTATCATTGATGACCTATGGTTTTTACAGTCAGTGAGGGATTATTAATTTCATCCATTATGTAGAGAATCCGTAGTGATGGGAGTGCAATTAGAATTAGGATAATAGCTGGCAGGATGGTTCACACCGTCTCTACTTCTTGTGCGTCCATTGTGCTTGTGTGCGTTAATTTGGTAGTTAATATAGTTGAAATAATATAGAGAACTAAGGAGCTAATTAGGAACACAATTATTAATGTGTGGTCATGAAAGTGTAGGAGTTCCTCTATGATAGGAGAAGTTGCGTCTTGAAGACCTATTTGAAGGGGGTACGCCATAAAGATATAAAGGATTTTCACCTATAATTTAACCCTGACAAAGTTATGTAATTTTTACTAATATCTCTTTATTGAGAAAGGCATAGTGGTTATGATATTGGCTTGAAACCAATTCCAGAGGGTTCGATTCCTTCCTTTCTTATTTTAGTGTGATGTAAGTGGGTTCTTCGAATGTGTGATATGGAGGAGGACATCCGTGTAGTCATTCAATGTTGGTTGAGGTGAGTTCTACCACTGCCACCTCTCGTTTTGATGCAAAGGCCTCCCAGATCATGAAAATTATCAGTATAACTGCTGTTAGTGAAATGAATGAGCCTATAGAAGATACTGTATTTCATGTTGTATAGGCATCTGGATAATCGGAATATCGCCGAGGTATTCCTGACAGGCCTAGAAAGTGCTGGGGAAAGAATGTCATATTAACCCCAATGAATATAATTATGAAGTGAACTTTTGCTCATGTATTATTAAGTGTGTAGCCTGAAAACAGCGGAAATCAGTGGACAAATCCTCCTATAATGGCAAAGACAGCCCCCATTGATAATACATAGTGGAAATGAGCTACCACATAATATGTGTCATGGAGAACAATGTCTAAGGACGAATTAGCTAGGACAATTCCTGTTAGGCCTCCCACTGTAAACAGGAAAATAAAGCCTAGGGCTCATATTATAGCGGGAGATCATTTAATATTCCCTCCGTGCAGAGTGGCTAGTCAGCTAAATACTTTGACTCCTGTTGGGATTGCAATAATTATGGTAGCTGAGGTAAAGTAAGCTCGTGTGTCGACGTCTATCCCTACAGTAAACATATGGTGAGCTCACACGATAAATCCTAGGAACCCAATAGATATTATTGCTCAGACTATTCCTATGTAGCCAAAAGGTTCTTTTTTTCCTGAGTAATAAGTGACAATATGAGAGATTATTCCGAACCCTGGAAGAATTAGGATGTAAACCTCGGGGTGCCCGAAGAATCAAAACAAGTGTTGATATAGAATAGGGTCTCCCCCTCCGGCCGGATCAAAAAAGGTAGTATTAAGGTTTCGATCTGTAAGAAGTATGGTAATTCCGGCTGCTAAGACTGGCAGGGATAAAAGAAGAAGTACTGCCGTAATTAGGACTGATCATACAAACAGAGGAGTCTGGTATTGGGACATTGCTGGGGGTTTCATATTAATGATAGTAGTAATGAAATTAATAGCTCCCAGAATGGAAGAAATGCCTGCTAAATGTAGAGAAAAGATTGTCAAGTCTACTGATGCTCCTGCATGGGCTAGATTGCCCGCTAGAGGGGGATAGACAGTTCATCCAGTCCCTGCACCTGCTTCTACCATAGAAGAGGCTAGGAGTAATAAGAAAGATGGTGGCAGCAGTCAGAAGCTTATGTTATTTATTCGAGGAAACGCTATGTCGGGGGCACCAATTATTAAGGGCACTAATCAGTTCCCGAATCCCCCAATTATAATAGGCATGACTATGAAGAAGATTATCACGAACGCATGGGCAGTTACGATTACATTGTAGATCTGATCATCCCCCAACAAAGTCCCGGGCTGGCCTAGCTCGGCACGAATTAAAAGGCTGAGGGCAGTACCTACTATCCCGGCTCACGCACCGAACAGAAGGTAAAGGGTACCAATGTCTTTGTGGTTTGTAGAGAATAGTCATCGGTTTATGAACATAGGTAAAATGGCTGATAAAAGCACTAGACTGTAAATCTAAGAATAGAGGTTAAGTCCCCTTTTTGCCAAGCTCTGTGGTGAGTTATCATATTGAATTGCAAATTCAAAGAAGCAGATTCAATTCTGCCGGGGCTTCTCCCGCCTTTTTTTTCTACGCGGCGGGAGAAGTAGATTGAAGCCAGTTGTTTGGGGTTTTTAGCTGTTAACTAAAATTTTGTGGGATAAAAGCCCGCCAATCTAGGAGGGCTTAGCTTAATTAAAGCGGTTGTTTTGCGTTCAATTGATGTGAGATAAGTTCTTGCAGTCCTTAAATAGTTGCAGAGATTAAGTGAGTTTCACTTACTTAGGGCTTTGAAGGCCCTCGGTCTCTTTAGCCTAAATCTCTAGTCCATGATTGATAGTATTGGAGCTAGTGGGAGGAGTATGGTTGATGCTACGATCAGAGGGGGTAAGAGAATTATTTTTTTTGTGCTTTCAAATTGTCATTTTATTTTTATATTATTTGCGGAGGGAAATATTGTTAGTGCCGTGGCGTATGTTAGGCGCATGTAGAAATAAAGGTTTAGTAGGGCTGTAATGGCTATGAATGTGGGCATAACAATTATATCATTTTTTGTTAGCTCTTGAATGATTATTCATTTGGGAATGAAGCCTGAGAGGGGAGGAAGGCCGCCTAGCGATAGTATGAGTGCTAGAATTAGCGAGGCGATTAGTGGTGATTTATTTCATGTGTGGGATAGCGATAGTGTTGTTGTAGATAGATTGTGTATAAATAGTATAAATGTTCCTAGAGTTATTATGATGTAGATTGCAAGGTTGAGGATTATTAGGGTGGGATTATATACTATGATGGCAGCTATTCAGCCCATGTGAGCGATTGAAGAGTATGCTAGAATTTTTCGAAGTTGGGTTTGGTTTAGTCCTCCTCAGCCTCCTACTAATACGGATGTAGCGGCTAATGTTACTAGTAGGTTTGGGTTGATGGATGGTGAAATTTGATATAGGACGGATAGAGGTGCGATTTTCTGTCATGTTAGTAGAATCACTCCTGAGGATAAAGGAATGCCTTGTGTGACCTCTGGGACTCAGAAGTGAAAAGGGGATAGGCCGAGTTTTATTGCTAGGGCGATAGTAATTACGGTTGATGCAATTGGGTTGGGAATTATTGAGATTGTTCAGTGTCCTGAGTATAGCAGATTAATAATGATGCCTAGTATTAGGAGCATGGATGCAGTGGCTTGTGTGAGAAAATATTTTGTGGAGGCTTCCATGGCTCGCGGATTAGATTTTTTCATTAGGATTGGGATAATAGCTAGCATATTTATTTCAAAACCAATTCAGATTATGAGTCAATGGGAGCTAAATAAAACGATTATGGTTCCTAGAACAATGGTGGATGTGATAATGATAAAAATGGGGGGTTTTATTAGTATGGGAAGGGGATAAACCAACATTTTCGGGGTATGGGCCCGATAGCTTATTTAGCTGACCTTACTCTAGGATATGGTGTAATTAGGTAGCACGAAGATTTTTGAGTTCTTAAGATTAGGTTCAATTCCTATGATTCTAGAAATAAGAGGATTCCAACCTCTATTATTTACTCTATCAAAGTAATTCTTTTGTCAGACATATTTCTTATATCTGAGGAGGGACGCTTGCTGTGATAATGGGTAGTGTTACATGTCATATGCATAGGGCTAGTGTAAGGGGTAGGAAGTTTTTTCATAATAAGTGCATTAGTTGGTCATATCGGAATCGGGGGTATGATGCACGGATTCATAGGAAGGAAGCTGTTAGGAGTAGTGTTTTTACAGTGAAATTGACAGTATACAGTTCTGGTATGTAGGGGTTGTGAAATGCCCCGAAGAATAGGATAGTCGTGAAGGCATTTATTATGATGATATTAGCATATTCTGCTAGGAAAAATAGGGCGAATGGGCCTGCTGCATATTCGACGTTAAAGCCTGAGACTAGTTCTGATTCTCCTTCTGTCAGGTCGAAGGGGGCTCGGTTAGTTTCTGCTAGGGTGGAAATAAATCATATTATAGCTAGGGGTCATGCAGGGAAGATTAGTCAGAGGTGCTCTTGAGTAGTAATTAAGGTGGAGAGTGCGAATGAGCCATTCATTAGTAGGACTGATAGGAGGATAATGGCTAGTGTAACTTCATACGAAATTGTCTGGGCTACGGCTCGCAGAGCTCCAATCAGAGCGTATTTTGAGTTTGAAGCTCATCCTGATCAAAGGATAGAGTACACAGCTAGGCTTGATATTGCCAGCATAAATAGTACTCCGAGGTTTATGTTGACAAGGGGGTATGGTATTGGTAGGGGAACTCACATGGTTAGGGCTAGTGTTAGGGCTAGAATAGGGGCTATAATGAATATAGTCGTAGATGATGTGAGGGGGCGCAGGGGTTCTTTGGTGAAAAGCTTTACAGCATCTGCAACAGGTTGCAGGAGACCATAGGGTCCTACAATGTTTGGTCCTTTACGGAGTTGCATATAGCCAAGTACTTTTCGCTCTACTAGTGTTAAAAAGGCTACGGCGAGGAGAATGGGTACGACTAGTGAGATGATGTTAATTATAAACATAATGCTAGGGAGAGGATTTGAACCTCTGAGTATAAAGGTTTAAGTTTTATGCAATCACCAGACTCTGCCACCCTAGCGAAGCCCTGTCTCTTGGGCGGTATTGGGGGTAGACTTACTAGATTTAGATTAAATCATCTATTGGTCTTAAGGCGCTTTAGTGAGGGGGGCCTTACTTCTCTTGTCCTTTCGTACTGGGAGAAGTTGTTTAAATAGATAGAAACCGACCTGGATTGCTCCGGTCTGAACTCAGATCACGTAGGACTTTAATCGTTGAACAAACGAACCCTTAATAGCTGCTGCACCATTAGGATGTCCTGATCCAACATCGAGGTCGTAAACCCTATTGTCGATATGGACTCTTAAATAGGATTGCGCTGTTATCCCTAGGGTAACTTATTCCGTTGATCAAAAAAGTTTTGGATCAATAAGTAAGTGAGCATTTTGACTGGTACGTCTAGACTAATATCACTCGGAGGTTGTTTTATACTCCGAGGTCGCCCCAACCTAAATTGCTAGCTCATGAAAGGAGTATGTTGTTCCTGTCGGTCTGGTAAATAGGTTCTTTTGAGCTAGTTAATTAAAGCTCCATAGGGTCTTCTCGTCTTATTGTTTTATTCCCGCCTCTTCACGGGAAGGTCAATTTCACTGATTGGAAGTAAGAGACAGTTAAATCCTCGTGTGGCCATTCATACAAGTCCTTATTTAGAGAACAAATGATTATGCTACCTTTGCACGGTCAGAATACCGCGGCCGTTTAACTAATGTCACCGGGCAGGCAGTGCCTCCAATACTGGGAATGCTGGAGGTGATGTTTTTGGTAAACAGGCGGGATTTGTGTTTGCCGAGTTCCTTTTACTTCTTTTAATCTTTCCTTAGTCGCATACCTGTGTTGGATTAACAATTGGTTTGGTAGATGTTTTATTGTTGGATTATTTCTACGTTGTTGTTAACTATCAGTGGTTATCCGTTGCTGTTATAAGCTTATGCGTTGGAGAAATATTTCTCGGTTACTCATATTAGCATTATTGCTTCTATATTAAAATAGATTAGCCCAGTTGTTATATTAGGAGTTATTTAGATATTTTTGGTATTAAGTTGATATGGATGTTGAGCTTAAACGCTTTCCTTAATTGATGGCTGCTTCTAGGCCTACTATGATTTAATCAGTATTTACTCTCTAAGTAAGGTTGTATCCTCGATTCTAAAAAGCTGTACCTTTTTAGAATATATTTTAAACCTGCATTAAAATTTTTAAGTTTTGTAGGCAGGTTTAAAGTTGAACTAAAATTCTATTCTGGGCAACCAGCTATCACCAGGCTCGTTAGGCTTTTCACCTCTACCTATGAATCTTCTCACTATTTTGCGACATAGACGAGTTCACCCCAGGGGGTTGTTCATAGGTAGCTCGTCTGGTTTCGGGGGACCTAGCTTAAGTTCTCTTTGTTAGGTTACTTCTGGCTAACTCATTATGCAAAAGGTAAAAGGGGTAATCTTTGCTGTTTATCACTTTAAGTAATCTTTCATCATTCCCTTGCGGTACTTTCTCTATAGCTCCGACTAAAAGAATTTCTATCTCCTATACTTTAATTAGATTACTAAATGATTTGTTTAATTGGCCTGTAGTAATTTGATTGGTTATTGTCTGGGCTAGTTCAGGGTTCAAAGTGGTCACATACGTGAAATCTTCTGGGTGTAAGCCAGATACTTTATTTAAGCTACACTTTGGTTTATCCAAGCACACTTTCCAGTATGCTTACCTTGTTACGACTTGTCTCCTCTTGCGTTTTATTTGGTTTCAATAGGTTATATTTGACTTGTGCCACTTGAGGAGGGTGACGGGCGGTGTGTGCGTGCTCCATTGCCTTGTTCAACCAAGCTCTCTATTCTTGGTTTACTGCTAAATCCACCTTTAGTTTTTAGTTTCATAAAAACTTTCGTAAGTGTTCTTGAATAGAAAATGTAGCCCATTTCTTCCCACCCCATGGATTACACCTTGACCTAACTTTTTTATGTGGGATGATTGTGCTTACTCTTGTTCCTTTTAAGGGTTTGCTGAAGATGGCGGTATATAGACTGGATTAGCAAGAGGTGGTGAGGTCTATCGGGGTTTATCGATTACAGAACAGGCTCCTCTAGAGGGGTCTAAAGCACCGCCAAGTCCTTTGAGTTTTAAGCTGTTGCTAGTAGTTCTCTGGCGAATAATTTTGTTTAATAAATTATTTATGTTTTAAGGCTAAGCATAGTGGGGTATCTAATCCCAGTTTGGGCCTTAGCTGTCGTGTGGTTGAGAGTATTAAAGTCACTTTCGTAGTTTATTTTAGTATTATTGACAGCTTTTTACAGCTTGACTAAACTTTAACTTTAGTGGGGGAGAAATTTTTCTTTCACACGCTTTACGCCGTGGGCCCATTAACTCGGGTCAATCGTATAACCGCGGTGGCTGGCACGAAATTAACCAACCCTTAATCAACATAGCTTAGTCGAACTTTCGTTCATGGCTTAATTTTTATCACTGCTGTATCCCGTGGGGGCGTGGCTAAGCAAGGCGTTATAAGCTACCAGGGAGAGGTGTGCTTGATGCCCGCTCCTTCAAATCGCTTTAAGATCCAAAGGGCATTTTCACTGGAGCGCGGAGACTTACATGTGTAATCTTATTAGTAGCTAATGGGAAGGCTAGGACCAAACCTTTATGTTCATGGAGTTATATAACTCGTCTAGGCATTTTCAGTGCCTTGCTTTATTATTAAGCTACATGGACGTAGTTGGTTTTGGGGTTTGTATAGGGTAATTTGGTGGAAGTTTGTAGCCAAAAAAAAATGATAATAACGGAAAAATCAATAGGAGGGAGACAGAGTAAAAAAAAATATATCTATAGATAGATCTTAATTTGAAGTTTCACGCCTGTGATTGTAATAATTATTTGGCCGGAAATTTTAGCTTATTATGTGGGATTTTGGGTATAATAGCTTCATGTTTGCACGTACATTTAGTCTTGTTTTTGGGGTTTGGCAAGACAATCATAAATGTGCGTAAGCTCCTTGAAGTTACGGGGGGTAAGGGGGGTTTGATTAAGCTAAGTTAATATCTAAAAACGGTGCGTACACGTGCGTACACGTGCGTACACGTGCGTACACGTGCGTACACGTGCGTACACGTGCGTACACGTGCGTACACGTGCGTACACGTGCGTACACATGCGTACACATGCGTACACATGCGTACACATGCGTACACATGCGTACACATGCGTACACATGCGTACACATGCGTACACATGCGTACACATGCGTACACGTGCGTACACGTGCGTACACGTGCGTACACGTGCGTACACGTGCGTACACGTGCGTACACATGCGTACACATGCGTACACATGCGTACACATGCGTACACGTGCGTACACATGCGTACACATGCGTCGTCCGTTCGATCTAGTGGTATTTGTATTCTATATGTCCTGTAACCATTGACTGAATAGCCCCTTATGGGTATCTATGCCCGACCCGTGAAAGATAAATAAGCCCAGCTACAAGTTATTTGACTGCGACGAGACCTTTACGGTCATAGCTGAGTCATAGCAAGTTCCCCCCCCAAAAATTAAAAGATACCAAATGCATGACACCACAGTTATGTGTGATC